GCTAACTTCCGTTTCTTATTGAATTAATCTATTGAATTAATCGAGCAACTTGCTATTGAACATTGATTTTAGATTCACAAATTTTCGAAAAAACAATTTCAACATATTTTTTATTTATTATTATGATAATCAATCCTACTACTTCGGATCCTGGGGTTTCCGCGCCGGAAAACAAAAACCTGGGACGTATCGTTCAAATCATTGGCCCGGTGTTGGATGTAGCTTTCCCTCCCGGCAAGATGCCTAATATTTACAACGCTCTCATAGTTAAAGGTCGAGATACTATCGGTCAACAAATTAATGTGACTTGTGAAGTACAGCAATTATTGGGAAATAATCGAGTTCGAACTGTAGCTATGAGTGCTACAGACGGTCTAACGAGAGGAATGCAAGTGGTTGACACAGGGGCTCCTCTAAGTGTTCCCGTTGGCGGGACGACCCTAGGCCGAATTTTTAACGTATTGGGAGAACCCATTGATGATTTAGGTCCTGTAGATACGCGCACAACATCCCCTATTCATAGATCGGCGCCCGCCTTTATACAGTTAGATACAAAATTATCGATTTTTGAAACAGGAATTAAAGTCGTGGATCTTTTAGCCCCTTATCGTCGCGGAGGGAAAATTGGGCTATTCGGGGGGGCTGGAGTAGGTAAAACAGTACTAATTATGGAATTAATCAACAACATTGCAAAAGCTCATGGGGGTGTATCCGTATTTGGCGGAGTAGGTGAACGTACTCGGGAAGGAAATGATCTTTACATGGAAATGAAAGAATCTGGAGTAATTAATGAAGCAAATATTGGAGAATCAAAAGTGGCTCTAGTCTATGGTCAAATGAATGAACCGCCGGGAGCTCGTATGAGAGTTGGGTTGACCGCCCTAACTATGGCGGAATATTTCCGAGATGTTAATGAACAAGACGTACTTCTATTTATTGACAATATCTTCCGTTTCGTCCAAGCAGGATCCGAAGTATCCGCCTTGTTGGGTAGAATGCCTTCCGCTGTAGGTTATCAACCCACTCTTAGTACCGAAATGGGTTCTTTACAAGAAAGAATTACTTCTACCAAAGAAGGATCCATAACTTCTATTCAAGCAGTTTATGTACCGGCGGACGATTTGACCGACCCCGCTCCTGCCACGACATTTGCACATTTAGACGCTACTACTGTACTATCAAGAGGATTAGCTGCTAAAGGTATCTATCCGGCAGTAGATCCTTTAGATTCAACGTCAACTATGCTCCAACCCAAAATTGTTGGTGAAGAACATTATGAAACTGCGCAAAGAGTTAAGCAAACTTTACAACGTTACAAGGAGCTTCAGGATATTATAGCTATCCTGGGGTTGGACGAATTATCCGAAGACGATCGTTTAACTGTAGCAAGAGCAAGAAAAATTGAGCGTTTCTTATCACAACCCTTTTTTGTAGCCGAAGTATTTACTGGTTCTCCGGGAAAATATGTCGGCCTAGCAGAAACAATTAGAGGATTTAAATTGATCCTTTCCGGAGAATTAGATAGTCTTCCCGAACAGGCCTTTTATTTGGTAGGTAATATTGATGAAGCTACTGCGAAGGCTACGAACTTAGAAACGGAGAGTAATTTGAAGAAATGATCTTAAATCTTTGTGTACTGACCCCGAATCGAATTGTTTGGGATTCAGAAGTGAAAGAAATCGTTTTATCTACTAATAGTGGACAAATTGGCGTATTACCAAATCACGCATCTATTGCCACAGCTGTTGATATCGGTATTTTGAGAATACGCCTTAACGACCAATGGGTAACGATGGCTCTGATGGGTGGTTTTGCTAGAATAGGCAATAATGAGATTACCGTTTTAGTAAATGATGCGGAGAAGGGTAGTGACATTGATCTAGAAGAAGCTCAGCAAACTCTTGAACTAGCAGAAGCAAACTTGCGGAAAGCGGAAGGCAAGAGACAAATAATTGAGGCAAATCTAGCTCTCAGACGAGCTAGGGCCCGAGTGGAGGCTATCAATGTTATTTCGTAACTATAACTAGTTGGTGTGTCCGAATAAAAAAAAGAACTTCTGTAGAAACAGAAGTTCTTTTTATACACCCCTTTTTTGCCAATTGAATAGAATCATAAGTGGAATCAGATTCTAACGAAAGATTTTTAAATGCAAAAATGCAATAGAAAAAGATAAATAGAGTGGAATGGAAAAGAGCAAAAATCAATATTAATATTTTTAATATTGAAAGTAGAAAAATTTATTAGATACCTAGCGTCTGATATCGAATGAGTTCTACCTACTATTGGATTTGAACCAATGACTCCCGCCGTATGAAAGCGATACTCTAACCACTGAGTTAAGTAGGTCACTTATCATCACAAAGAGAAAGAAACGGGCTCCGTCACATCGATGGATTATAAATGTAATATTTTTTATAAGCAATAATTTATAACCAATACTGATCAAAGAGATAACAGAAAGTTGAGTCGTGTAATATTCATCTTGACAAGACATTATTGA